CTATGTGATTGAATAAATCCTCCTCTATCTGTTGCGGATCGAGGGCCCCTTCTTCAAACTCCGATTCGTATTTTTCATATAGAAATCTCTGATCAACGATAGAACAAGATCCATTTTGCATCATATCTAACTGATTCCTTGGTTCGGAACGAAGAAGCAATGTCACTCGATTATTATCAAACTGACTGCAATCTTTTTCTGTCCGTGAGGATCCCGCCAGAGCCAGAGCGCCTTCTACTTCTACTTCTAATAGTAATAATAGTAATAGGCCATGAACTAGATCAGAATCATTCTCAACGAATCCATAAGAAGTGATCCAATTTTTTTCATCGGGTCTGGATGAAGACCAAAGATCTTGAGCGACCGATCCGGCAGAACAACTCAAAAGATAAAGAAGTATCGTTAATTTCTTCATGCTCGTTCCAAGTTCGAAGTACCATTTGTACAAATAAGAATCCCCTCCCTTACATGATTTCTTCTTCATATAGATAGATATAGGATCTATGGGGCAATTACTTAGAAGTACATTTTGTGCAACAGCCCTTCCTATCTGATAGAAAAGGATCCCATGATCCTGAACTGATCTTATCTGGGATCGAAAATGCCAAGTTTTTCTATGAAGAGCTGATCTAATTGTATTAGTTTCTATAATGGATTTCTTCTGTGTAATACTAATTGATAGGGCCTCATTGATAAGTGCTACAAGATCTCGTGCATTGGAACCCATGGTTATGGACCCGAATCCAGTAGTATGGAACATCTTCTTTTCCAAGTGAAATCCCCTAGTATATGAAAGAATGAAAAAGTGCTTTCGTTGTTGTGGAAGAAGAAGCCTTCGTATCTTAATGCATGTATTTAATTTATTCGGAGCTATTAGAGCGGGATCCACTTTTTGGGGAATATGAGTCGAAGCAATAACAAGAATCTTTCCAGTGGAACATCTTTCACTGGAGAGATAGTTCTCTAATAGACCGAGGGATAAGTAATTCGACTCATTCACATGCAGATCATGAATGTTTGGAATCCATATTATGCAAGGAGACATTGCTTTTGCTAATTCGAATTGAAGGGTGATCTCAAATCGGTCTATTTTCGGCGTCATATACATAGTTAGCACATTCGTCATAGTTAGCAGCTCCATATCAATATCAAGGTCATCATCACTATCATCAATACCATCACTATCATCAATATCGTCACTATCATCAATATCGTCACTATCATCAATATCGATATCATCAATAAGATAACCTTTAAGCTTGTCGTCCAGGAACTTGTTCGGAAATACCGTAATGAAAGGAACATAGGAGTTTGTCGCTAGGTATTTGACCAAACAGGATCGTCCAGTTCCTATAGAACCTATCACTAAAATACCTCTAGAAGGGGATAGGGCTAAGCGGAGCGAAAAGGGTTTTCCATGAGGAGATGGGGAATGAAAACTATTAGCCCCACACGAGGTTTGTGAATAAGTGATTGTCTGATAATGAGCAAGGAATATCCGTCTTTCTGCTAAACAGGATCTATTGAACTCATAATTCATTAGATCCTTTTGATGAATGTCAACTAAGTATCGTAAGGAAATTGATCCCGGTTGTTCAATCATTTGATAACCAGAGTCATTCTTTGATAAATGATCACTATGAGTCAGACTCAATAGAATTTGATCAATCCCTTTTTCTGTCGTTAAGGTGGAGAACTGAACCAAGAATTCTCTTTCTTCATCATCAATCGAATCACTGTTCGCGACCCAGAATTCGATTTTCTCATCAATCCAATCACCGTTCACGTTTTTTCTTTTTCTTATCAATGAATAGATCTCTTTACTTGTACGACTTAGATGTCTCGTATTTCTCGAAAAAATGATTCGATTGATGGGATTTGGTATGATACTTACAAGATCGATGAGATTGATCTTCCAATATTTATTCTTAGAACGTATTGATTTGACCCCATAAGCGGGACCACCACCCAATAGCATGTTGCCACCAGAAGCAGAACCCCGTATTTCTTCCAGAGAATCTCCTAATTGTTCCAGAACAACTAGAAAGAGATTTTTTAACCAGAAAGAATTCAGTTCAGATGTAGGATACCTATCCAGAAGTTTTCGAAATTCCATCATACATGATGGAATCATCAAAGATTTGATCTTTTCTAACTCTGTCTGTAACTCACTAGAGGCTCGGGAAACAAAGAGAAGATGTATACGAACGAGATATCCAGCAACAAGAAGAAGGAAAAAGATTGAATAGAGGAACTCCCGAGCATTTGTTGATCTCAGATGTGCCCATATCAATGGAACGGGTGACTCATTATTTCGATGAATCATTTCTTCGGGCAGAAGAAGATTCTGTAAACATTGACTCGAAATCTCACTTATCAGAGTCCATTGTGTAAGAATCTTCTGAGGAATTGACCGTGATATATCTGATCCATGCATCATATCATGAAAAATGGATACAAATTTTTGACTGCTACTTAGTATCGGCAATGGGTCTGAAAG